TAATTTTATATGTTTTAGTGCCAAAAAAAGAAGTTCTTTTCGTATTATTCATTGTTAATAATGGTACTAACCCAAAATTTCTATTAAGTTTTTTATCTTCTTCTTTACCCCATAAAGAGATTGAATAGAAGGAGCTGCTTTTTTTTCCACTGTAATTTATAAAATAAGTGTTTAAATGTCCTTCAAAAGTAAGTAAATAAATCCGAAACATATAAAATGCGGTTAATCCCGCTGTTGAATAAGCTATTATTGCAAAAATTGGCGAAAATAACAAACTATCATTAAGAATTTCATCTTTAGACCAAAAACAAGCAAGGGGAGGAATACCACAAAGCGAAAGTGTTCCTACTAAAAAGGCAGTTTTTGTAATCGGCACATGTTTTGTCAAACCACCCATAAGAATCATATTCTGACTTTTATCGGGAGAATATCCAACTATAGCTTCCATTGAATGAATAATGGATCCAGATCCTAAAAACAACAAAGCTTTCGAATAAGCATGAGTAATCAAATGAAATAAAGCAGATCGATAAGACCCCATACCTAGAGCTAACATCATATAACCCAGTTGAGACATTGTAGAATAGGCTAAACCTCTCTTAATATCTTTTTGAGCAAGAGCTAAAGTAGCTCCTAAGAGTACGGTTATTATACCTATCAAAGATATTATATACATTATAGAAGGGATAACTATAAAAAGAGGAAGAAGACGAGCTACAAGAAAAATTCCCGCCGCTACCATAGTAGCAGCATGTATAAGAGCCGAAATAGGAGTAGGGCCCTCCATGGCATCAGGCAACCATACATGAAGAGGAAATTGTGCAGATTTAGCAATAGGACCCACAAATAATAGAAATGCACACAAAGTAAGGAATAAGAGATTTACTCTATTATTTAAAATTAAATTATTGAATATTTCGAACAAATCCTGAAATTCGAAACTCCCAGTTATCCAATAAAGACCTAAAATTCCTAATAATAAACCAAAATCCCCTACACGATTAGTTACAAAAGCTTTTTGACAGGCATTCGCTGCAATAGGTCGTGTGAACCAAAAACCTATTAATAAATATGAACACATTCCAACTAATTCCCAAAAAAAATAAACTTGGATCAAATTAGAACTAGTAACTAATCCTAACATTGAAGTATTAAAAAAACCCATATAAGCAAAAAACCTCAGATATCCTTGATCATGAGACATATAATTATCACTATAAATCAGAACAAAAATTCCAACAGTTGTAATTAATATTGACATAATAGACGTAAGTGGATCAATAAAGTAACCGAACTCAAAAGAAAATTCATTATTTATGGTCCAAGACCATACATTTTGATGAATGCAACTTAGAAAAATTTGTTGAATAGATAGATAGAGTGAAAAGATCATAACTATACTTAACAAAAAAATACTCAGAAAAGTCCACATACGTCGAAGGTTTTTTGTTGCTGTCGGAAAAAGTAGAAGTCCAACTCCTAGTAAAATGGGTACTGGAAGTGGAATGAAAGGGATGATCCATGAATATTGGTATGTATGTTCCATAAAATAAAAAACCCTTTTTATTTTATTCTTAAATTTATTATTTCTTATTCACTGGTTTGTATATATATATATTTTTTTTTCAAAGGAGACAATAAAAAAGCACGTGATTTCAAACCTAAATAGAAGTTTTTTTTTTCGAATTAGTATAATCGTTCATAAACCTTTGAAAAGAAATATATATTCAAATCAAAAAATTAGAAGTGATTAAAGAATATTACTAAGTTACTCTCAAAAAAATGATTTGTCTTTTTTTTTTTTTTACTACTAAATAAAATTTAAATAAAATTGTGATTTTATGCAGATACAGAAAAAGTGAATTATAATTCCGTATTACAATAATTTATATACATATATTAAGAATAGAACAAAGATTTACACGACAAAAAAATACTTAATATTAATTATATAATCAAAAAAACTTTACCTAAAAAAGTTATTTTAGTTTGATTATTTAGAATTTTTAAGGAATTAATTTAAATTATGGAATTTAGTGATTGTCTTCCAGTACACTAAACACTAAGTGAGCTTTTTTTTTGTTTTCAAAAACATAGTATTATAATCGATATTTTTTTTACATATTAAGTGAAGAAATTTAATAATTTTTTTTATAATATAATCTATCAGTATAGATTAATTAAATTAGCACTCTAATACGGATTTCAAACGTTAAATAAATAAAAAAAAAAAAAGGTAAAAAAAAGTTAGATTTTAAACTTTTGAATGTCTGTTTTGTTTTAAAAATAATATATAATAAAATTTGAAAGAAAAAATAACTCGATATCGAGTACGAAAGAATAGAATAATAAATGTCTTTGACATCCAATTATACCACTGAAAAACTTTTTTCATTTTTGAATGGCAGTTCCAAAAAAACGTACTTCTATCTCGAAAAAGCGTATTCGTAAAAAAATTTGGAAAAGGAAGGGATATTGGACATCGTTGAAAGCGATTTCCTTAGGGAAATCGCTTTCTACAGGTAATTCCAAAAGTTTTTTTGTACAACAAAATAAATAAAAAACACTAGAATAATTATAATTAGCCTAACTTAAAAACAAATTTTTTAGAATACATATAAAAAAATAAATAGGAACCTTTCTTTTTTTGGTTCCTATTTATTTTTTTATATTTCCAAAAGGAGGGATTTTGATTTTCCCCATCACTATTTAAGCGAAATCAATAGGTTCTTGAAATTAATTAATTTAAGTGAAAATTTTTTCACTTTATACCTTTAGGAATTTTTATTTATTCTGAATTCTTCTCTTCTTTACTTGGAATCAAAGTTATAAAAGCATCTATCCACAATTAAGTGAATATTAGATAATAAAAATAATAAGTAATAATATCATATATTATTTTAAAGTGATAAAAAAATCTTATGTTTGTACAATATAAAAAGATGCATGAAAATAGATATTTTGATAATTTTTTTTTTCATTTATCTTGAGCAACTTAGGCAAATCTTATTTTATTTAAAATTTCTAAGGATTTTGGAGAAGTTTTAATTTTTAGAAAAAACATTTTTTTTTTATGAAATCAATTGTAAATTCCATTGAATTGGCTTCTTTATTTACTCGACGATTGAGTCAAAACTTGTTAGTATTGTTTTGAACAAGTTGCCGCTATGGTGAAATTGGTAGACACGCTGCTCTTAGGAAGCAGTGCTAGAGCATCTCGGTTCGAGTCCGAGTAGCGGCATAAGATCTTATAAAAGCGATATTATAAGTTTTATAATCAAATTAATACCCGACTTTTTTTCTAAAATCGGGTAAAACCTAGTATTAATTTATTAATTTTTAACAAATTTTTTATGATTTTTTCAATTTTAGAGCATATATTAACTCATATATCTTTTTCGGTCGTTTCAATTGTACTAACAATTTATTTTTTAACTTTATTAGTTAATTTAGATGAAATCATAGGATTTTTTGATTCATCAGATAAAGGAATCGTAATTACGTTTTTTGGTATAACAGGATTATTATTAACGCGTTGGATTTATTCAGGACATTTTCCATTAAGCAATTTATATGAATCATTAATTTTTCTTTCATGGGCTTTTTCAATTATTCATATGGTTTCCTATTTTAATAAAAAACAAAAAAAGCACTTAAATGCAATAACTGCGCCAAGTGCTATTTTTATTCAAGGTTTTGCTACTTCAGGTCTTTTAAACAAAATGCCTCAGTCTGCAATATTAGTACCAGCTCTCCAGTCCCAGTGGTTAATGATGCACGTAAGTATGATGATATTAGGCTATGGCGCTCTGTTATGCGGATCCTTATTATCAATAGCTCTTCTAGTCATTACATTTCGCAAAGTCAGATCTATTTTTTGGAAAAATAATATGAAAAAAAAAATTTTATTAAATGAATTATTTTCTTTTGATGTACTTTACTACATAAACGAAAGAAATTCTATTTTACTACAACAAAACATTAATTTTAGTTTTTCTAGAAATTATTATAGGTATCAATTGATTGAACAGTTAGATTATTGGAGTTTTCGTATTATTAGTCTTGGATTTATCTTTTTAACCGTGGGCATTCTTTCAGGAGCTGTATGGGCTAATGAAACATGGGGTTCATATTGGAATTGGGATCCAAAAGAAACCTGGGCATTTATTACTTGGACCATATTCGCAATTTATTTACATATTAAAACAACTAGGAATATTCGAGGTATAAATTCTGCAATTGTGGCTTCGATAGGCTTTCTTTTAATTTGGATATGCTATTTTGGCGTCAATCTTTTAGGAATAGGTTTACATAGTTATGGTTCATTTACATCAAATTAACTAAAACATTAACCAAAAAAGAAAAGAATCCAAATAAAAAAGAATAGCATCTATATATAACTTCATATAAGTTAAGAAATAGAATTGAATTATAGAATTGAATTTTAGTAGTAAATCATCAAGAACCTTTTGAATCAAGTAGTACAATGATTCAAAAGGTTCTTACAACACAAAAACCAAAGACTTCTTATTATAATTCAATTTAATGTTTTTTTTTATTTCCTGAAAACTATCCATAAAAATAATTAGATAAAATGGATTCAACCTTGTCACTTGCTAATGAGAGCACAAAATCAGGATAAATCCCAATACCAATTATGGGTAGAAGAATAGAGATTGAAAGAAATAACTCTCGGGGTCCAGAATCAAAAAACGAAAAGTTTTTGGCATTAATTAACTTGTATCCATAGAACATTTGACGTGACATAGATAATAAATATATAGGAGTTAATATCATTCCAATTGCCATTACAAAAATAATTAAAATTTTTGAAATTAAGAAATATTTTTGGCTGGTAATTATTCCAAAAAAAACGATTAATTCTGCAACAAAACCACTCATGCCCGGTAATGCAAGGGAAGCCATCGATAAGATAGTGAACATTGTAAATATCTTTGGAATGGAGATAGCCATTCCACCCATTTCATCAAGATAAACAAGTCGGATTCTATCATAACTCGTTCCTGCCAAGAAAAAAAGTGCAGCGCCAATAAATCCATGAGAGATTATTTGTAAAATAGCTCCATTAAGCCCAGGATCCGTTATAGAACCAATACCTATAATTATAAAACCCATATGAGATACAGAAGAATAGGCTATTCTCTTTTTTAAATTACGTTGACCGGGAGATGTTGAAGCTGCATAAATTATTTGGATTGTACCGACTACCATCAACCAAGGAGAAAACATAGAATGAGCGTGAGGTAATAATTCCATATTGATTCGAACCAACCCATATGCTCCCATTTTTAATAAGATTCCAGCGAGAAGCATACAGGTACTGTAATGTGCCTCGCCGTGGGTGTCAGGTAACCACGTATGTAAAGGTATAATCGGTGATTTGACGGCAAAAGCAATAAGAAATCCAATATAAAATAGTATTTCGAGTGTGACAGGATAGGATTGATTAGCTAATAGTTCTAAATTTAATGTTGGTTCGTTCGAACCATATAAACTTATACCTAAAACTCCTATTAATAAAAAAATAGAACTTCCTGCAGTGTATAAAATAAATTTTGTAGCTGAATACAGACGTTTCTTTCCACCCCACATGGATAAAAGGAGATAAACGGGAATTAATTCTAATTCCCACATGATGAAAAAAAGTAAAAGATCCCGAGAAGAAAATGATCCTATTTGACCGCTGTACATTGCTAACATCAGGAAATGGAATAATCGTGAATCCCGAGTAACTGGAAAAGCCGCTAAAGTAGCTAAAGTAGTAATAAATCCCGTCAGTAAAATCGTTCCTATAGAAAGTCCATCTATTCCCAGTCTCCAATAAAAATAAAAAAAATTGATCCATTTATAATCTTCGGACAGTTGAATTAATGGATCGTCCATTTTAAAATAATAACAAAAAGCGTAGGTCGTTAGAAGAAGTTCTAAGATACAAATGCATATAGTATACCATTTATTAATTTTATTTCCCCTATGTGGGAGAAATAACATTAATGAACCGGCAGATATTGGAAAAACAACAATTATTGTTAACCAAGGAAAATCATTCGTGGTAAAGACAAGATACACCAGGTCCAAAGAACGCGTACTCAAAAAAAAATATATAAATAAAAAAATATAATTGAACTTTTTTGAGTACGAGTACTTGTCAATAAAAAAAAATAAAATGTATTCTAAATTTATTCAAATGAGGTTTTCGGTAATGTATCAATAAGCTAGACCCATGCTCCGCGTTGTTTCATGCCATAAATAAACTCGAACGCTCAAAAAATCCGTTGGACAGGCCGATTCACATCTCTTACAACCAACACAATCCTCGGTTCTTGGAGCAGAAGCTATTTGCTTAGCTTTACATCCATCCCAAGGTATCATTTCTAATACATCTGTAGGGCATGCTCGGACACACTGAGTACATCCTATACAGGTATCATAAATTTTTACTGAATGTGACATAGGATCTATAGTTTTTTGAATGTCATAAATTTTCAATCTAGTAAACTTATAACTAAATGATATATTTAAAATACTAGATGAAGCAATGATTTCCTTTAATAGAATTTTTAAAATTAATTCTGGCTCAATTGATAAAAAATGGGGCTAAAATACTTTGATTTCTTAGATTTTCACAAATATAATCTAGTAAGTCATAACCTATCATATATGCAAATTTCAACCTATAATTTTTTTTATGCTACTTATTTAATAAAGTCGATTGGTTGATGCGAGTTGATTTTCTGTTACGATAAATTGACGAGACTATAGCTAATCCAATAGCTGCTTCAGCGGCTGCAATTGCTATAACAAAAATGCAGAAAATATCCCCTTTTAGTTGGGAATTATCAAAAAAATCAGAAAATGTTACGAAATTCATATTAACTGCATTGAGTATAAGTTCAAGGCACATAAGAGCCCTAACCATATTTCGACTCGTGATCAATCCATAAAGACCAATCAAAAATAAATAGGCACTCAAAACAAGTACATGTTCGAGTATCATTGAACAACTCCTTATCAATTTTGATTCATTTCAATATGAATAATAAAAACAATTCACCGGGTTCAATCAACTAGAATATAACAACAAAGTACGAATAAAAACTATATTAGGGAAAAAATTTAAAATATGAAATAGTATTCAATCAAATTGAATTGAATGAACGGAAAAAAAGTATCATAACATACACAAACACAAAGTTTTCTTTGGTCTTTACTAATTAGAACCTTTTTTATTGACGAGCCACAGAAATTGCACCTATCAAAGCAACTAAAAGAATTATTGAAATGAGTTCAAATGGAAGAAAAAAATCTGTTGATAAATGAATTCCTATTTGTTGACTATTACTTATTAAATCTTGCTCTAAAATCTGGTTTAATCTTGTAGTCCAAATAACCCCGTACCATGATGTATCGAGAATAGTAGAAATTAATGCAAAAAGAATAGTTGTACAAACCAATGAAGTAATCCCATTCCCAACAGTCCACAGATTGAAATCTGTTGAATATTCTGAATCATTCATGAACATCACAGCAAATATGATTAAAACATTTATGGCCCCCACGTAAATAAGGAGTTGTGCAGCAGCTACAAAATGGGAATTTGCTAGAATATACAATAAAGATATACAAACAAGAACAAATCCTAAGGAAAAGGCTGAAAATATTGGATTAGGAAGTAATACCACTCCCAGACCTCCTACTAGAAGACCGGATCCCAGAAAAACTAAAAGAAAATCATGTATTGGTCCAGGCAAATCCATTATATTATTAAAAAAAGAAAAAATCGAAATCCTTTTCATGACCTTATTAATTTAACCGGGGAATTTGTTTTGAATATGTTTCTAATAGAGTTAAATTAGAATCTAATGGATATGAATTGATGTAGATACAATTATTAGACAGTTTCACTTTTTTTATTCTAATATTTTAAACCTATCTATTTCAAGAAAGTAATTACGAATATATTATATTCGTAATATGAGCCTTAATACTTAATATTATTCTATAAATACAAGTTTATATATATAATTCAACGGTTTTTTATTCTTTGGTTTTTTATTCTTTTTTTAATAAAATTAATGGGTTTACCCATTTTTTGTTTGAGGTGAATTCAAAATTGTTCGAATAGTGTAATCGTCAATTACTGACATTGGTAAACGACCCAAAGCTATTTGATTATAATTCAACTCGTGACGATCATAAGTTGAAAATTCATATTCTTCAGTCATTGACAAACAATTTGTTGGACAATACTCAACACAATTACCACAAAATATACAAATTCCAAAATCAATACTGTAATTAAGCAATCGTTTTTTTCGAATATTTGTTTCCAATTTCCAATCAACAACAGGCAGATCTATAGGACATACTCGAACACATACTTCACAAGCAATGCATTTATCAAATTCGAAATGGATTCGACCGCGGAAACGTTCTGATGTTATTAATTTTTCATAGGGATATTGAATAGTTACAGGTAAACGATTTGTGTGGGATAAGGTAATCATGAAACCCTGACCAATATACCTTGCAGCTCGTAGGGTTTGTTGACCATAATTCATGAACCCGGTTATCATAGGAAGCATATTGTAATTATCTATGAATAATTTGATCTTTGTTTCTTTCTCTTGTTTAAAACAAGTAATGAATATGTTGGATTCATTTTCAATTTAGAGTGAAAAGAGTTGGAAAGAAGTTGTTAATAATAGATTACCAAGGGAAATCGGTAAAAGAAATTTCCATCCAAGATTTAATAGTTGATCCATTCTTAGCCTAGGTAAAGTCCATCTGGTTGCGATAGAAATGAACAAGAACAAATAAGTTTTAGCTAATGTAATAAAGATACCAATTGTTGTTCCAAAAATTTGATCCCTTTCAAATAGCTCCAGAATAGATATATACGGAATAGAAATATTCCAACCGCCTAAGTATAGAACTGTTACAAATAAGGAGGAAATTAATAGATTTAGATAAGAAGCAACGTAAAATAAACCAAATTTGATACCGGAATATTCAGTTTGATAACCTGCTATTAATTCTTCTTCCGCTTCTGGTAAATCAAAAGGTAACCTCTCGCATTCTGCTAGGGAAGAAATTAGAAAAATGATAAAACCTATAGGTTGACGCCACAAATTCCATCCCCAAAAACCATATTTTGATTGTGCCTCAACTATATCAACTGTACTTAAACTGTTAGATAATCCTAGTCGGTAATAACATTACTATTCTCACCGCTATTACAAAACCGTACCTGAGATCTTCGCCTCATACGGCTCCTCGGGGGCCATAAATAAATCTAAGGACCAGATTAGTATTATTTAGATGGATATGATGTGTTCTAAAATAGATTAAATAGAAAGATATCTGGGGTCCCGAATTATACCAATGGAATTCTGTCTGCTCAAATTCTAATAATAAAAAACGCGCTTCGGAATTCATCTCATCCTTTACAAATTTTAATTTCTATTTGTTGAGTAATAACTTAATTCTTTAATAAAACACTCCTTGTAAAAATAAAACTAGATATTTCAGCTCGTCGTGGTTTTTAATTACGAAAAAGAATTAGACATCCTATTAGTTTAGTATTCATGATAGAAATTCTATTTTCTTTTCGAAATATATTAAAATAAATATCCTTGTTTCGTTCCTATTCTTCTTTCTTTTTGAGAAAAACAGTAAAAAATAAAGGATTATTTCGTTTCTGATAGTCATTACATTTATCGGTGGATGGGAGCATACTCTGAATCGGAATCTTGGGGAGTACTGCCTGATCATTTCTACTAATTTCAAGCCCCAATTAACCTTCTTTTTTTATTATCTTATGTTATGCATAAATATCCTTATTTGGGAAATCTCTATTACAAATTCTTTGTGTATTTTGGTGTTTCTAACCATCCACGCGTTTTTACCTAATTGCCGCTCACTTTGTAATACATGTATGGTAATTTATATAATTGATAGTGAAAACGTCATATGGTTAATATTTTTTTAACCCGCTTCAAGCCAGGATGACTAACCAACCAACCTTGGGGTAAAGCGATTTTTACGCTTATGTTTATTTCCGTTTAACCTTTGTACATAGGAAATGAGACTCAATTTTTCTTTTTACTGCTAATTTCTGAGCAGTTTTTTTCACTCATATATAACTATCAAATTCCTTTTATTAAGATTAACCCGAAAGATAAATATATATATATATATATTCCATTTTTTAACTTATTCGTCTAGAAGAAACGGAATAGTCAAAATAAACGTTTATGTTTCAACGAATCGCACGTAGAGATATTGATAAAACACATAGAGTTAATGGTATTTCATAACTAATCGCTTGGGCAGCAGCTCGCAGACCACCTAAAAAAGAATATTTATTATTTGATCCATATCCTGACATAAGAAGTCCAATCGGAGCAATACTTGAGATGGCAATCCATAAAAAAATACCTATATTGAGATCCGCTAAAACAAGGTGATTGCTAAAGGGAATTACTGAATAACTTAGTAAAATAGAGATAACTGCTATAGATGGTCCAATACTAAATAAAGGAGTATTTCCTCTAGATGGACGAAGATCTTCTTTGAAAAGTAGTTTTGTCCCGTCGGCTAGAGCTTGAAGAATTCCCAACGGGCCGGCGTATTCAGGTCCAATACGTTGTTGTATCCCTGCAGATATTTCTCTTTCTAACCACACAATTACTAGTACACCTGTTATGATTCCCAATACAAGAGAAAATATAGGGACAAATATCCATATGAGTCCATAGACCTCTTTTAAAGATTCCAATCTAACAAAAGAATTTATAGTTTGTACTTCTGTTGCATAAATTATCATTTTAACGATCAACTTCCCCCATAATTATATCTATGCTACCGAGTATCGTCATAATATCAGCCAATTTCATTCTTTTAACTAGTTCAGGAAGAATTTGCAAATTAATAAAACCCGGCGGTCGGATTTTCCATCTCCAAGGAAAACCGCTTTGATCTCCTATGAGAAAAATTCCCAATTCCCCTTTTGGAGCTTCAACTCTTACATAAAGTTCTTGTTTCGATAATTCAAAAGTAGGGGAAGGTTTTTTACTAATGAATCGATATTCAAAATCATTCCACTCTGGATTCCTTTTTTTATCAAAGCCTCTGCTTTCTAAATTCTCATAGGGACCCCCCGGAAGTCCTTCCAGAGCCTGTTGAATAATTTTGATGGATTCTGTCATTTCGCTAAGTCGTACTAAATAACGCGCTAATGAATCTCCTTGTTTTTGCCACTGAATTTCCCATTCAAATTCATCGTAAGACTCATAACGATCAACTTTACGAAGATCCCACGGTATTCCGGATGCGCGTAGCATTGGTCCGGATAAACCCCAATTTATTGCTTCTTCCCCACCAATAATCCCAACGCCTTCAACCCGTTCTAAAAAAATAGGATTTCGTGTAATCAGTTTTTGATATTCAACAACCTCTGTTAAAAAATAATCACAAAAATCCAAGCATTTATCTATCCAACCATAAGGTAAATCAGCCGCTATTCCTCCAATACGAAAAAAATTATGCATCATTCTCATACCGGTGGCAGCTTCGAATAGATCATATACAAATTCTCGTTCTCTGAAAATATAGAAAAAGGGAGTCTGTGCCCCAATATCTGCCATAAAAGGGCCAAGCCATAACAGATGAGAAGCTATACGACTCAATTCCAGCATAATTACTCTGATATAGCTGGCCCTTTTAGGAACTTGAATATTTCCCAATTGTTCTGGTCCATTTACTGTTATTGCTTCTGTAAACATAGTAGCTAAATAATCCCACCGCGTTACATAAGGTAAATATTGTATAATTGCTCGGTTTTCTGCAATTTTTTCCATTCCTCTGTGTAAATAACCCAATATGGGTTCACAGTCAACAACATCCTCACCATCTAGAGTAACAATTAAGCGAAGAACACCATGCATGGATGGGTGGTGAGGTCCCATATTGACTATCATAAGATCTTTTCCTGTAACTGGTCTCTTCATAAGTTTTTCCTTGATTCGTTCTGGCATGAATTAGATTGCTGAAAAAGAAGTTTATTAAAAAATTCAAGATCTAAAAAATTAACTAAATTCACAATTTTGTAATTTAACGAGTTTTTAATTCCCGAATATTCAACTGATTAATTAATTCTTTATAACGTACTCTATTTTTTTTTGACAAATAAGCCAGCAGTCGTTGACGTTTTCCCAGAATTTTTCGTAGACCCCTCTGAGATAAATAATCTTTTCTGTGCAATTCCAAATGTGAAGTAAGCCTTCGTATCTTATTAGTGAAACTGAATACTTGAAATTCAACAGATCCCCTGCTTTCTTCTTTTTTTTCTTGAAATGAAATGAATGTATTTTTTATCATAAAAAGAAATCCTTCCCTTTTTAATATGAATTAAAAGATATGAATTTTACTGATCAGTAATAATAATGGTAGTTTTTTTGTACAAGGATCCGAATTTAATTATCAACTTCTTAATTCTTAATTTTATAAAAAAAAAGTCTAAATTTGATCTAAAAAAGGAGGATTCTGTTAATTTATTTATGGATCTGCTCTGATTGTTATCTATGTCATTAATTAAATGAATCTTATGCATAAAGATTGAATTTAAAACAATCCTTCATATTTGTGCATACAATTGTTTTCATATACCGTAACTTATATATTATATATAGTAAAAAAAAAGTAAAAACAGGATCTATCATTAATGAATTTGAAATCGCGTATACATATGTATTCTTATCATACTGAAATGATTTCCGTTAGTAGTATTAAACCAATAGCGGTTCATACAAGCTAAATCTTCTAATCGAAAATTGGGCCAAAGAAAGGATTTTAATTTAATTAGGTTTTTTTTATCCTTATCAAGATCTTTCTTTTTATACAAAACTGTGGTCAAGTTTTGAATATTCGTATCAAATCTTGAATTTCTATCCCTCGCATTTTTTTTTTTTAAGTTTAAACAAATTAGAATTCTAAATTCTCTACGTCGTTTAGGGGGTAGGATACTTTCAGGGACAAAGAAATCATAATTTTTTTTTTTATCAATATAGCTCTTGTTTTTTGATCTTTTACTTATTTTGTGTTTATTTTTATGAACCAATGAAATCCCTATGGTTCTATATATAATAAGTTGTCCATCGTTTTGTACAGACAAACGGACAGGTTCAATAATAAATATTCCTTTTTTCATTAATTTTGCAAAAGTGAAATTCTTCTCAATCATTAGAATATCCAGGCTCAGCTCTCCTCTTTCAATAGAAGATATCGCTATCTCATTTGGATTTTTTAGTCTAACCAAGAGACAGTATACTTTTACATTATTGAGAATTTTTTGATTAAAAAAACAATTCCATCGCAATTGAAAACGCGAATACCTTTTGAGAAATAAATCAAGTTCCGCTTCAGTATTGCTTTTTGGTTGTTTTTTATTTTTACGTTTTTTTATCTTCGATTCTGCATAATTTTCTTTAATATTTTTTTCTTGGTTTGATAGAGCTGATTTGGTATTTCTTTTTGTTTCTTTATTTGATTCAAACTCTTCTTGACTTGCCGATTCGTTTTCTTCTTTATTTAGATTATAAAATCGAAGGGATTTTTTTTCGTTTGATGGTATAAAACCTTTTTTATTTAGAGTGATCGGTTTTTTCACATTTTTTTTTTCATTAAAATTTAAAAGAAGTAATTTAATTGGTATGATCCACGGTTTCATTTTATATGTACTAGAAAATAAGAAAAATTCTGGAAAGAAAAAAAAGTCAAAATTTTTTTTATGATGATTTAGTATTTCTTCATTCATTCCCATCCAATCAAAAAAGAAACTTTTTTGATTGGCAAGACCCGTCTTAGTTATTTTATTAATTCTTTGATAATTCTGAACTTTAGTCTTAATATATTTTTTTTTATTCTTGATATCAGGCTCAATAGTTACTTTTTTTCTAAACCAAAAGTTGAGAATTCTCCAATCCAAATATTTTCTATGCCGAATTTCCCCTATATCCCGAATATTATATTTTTCTAGAAAACAAGAAACTAAACAATTATCTAGAGCAATGCCTATAGACATATCAAAAATTTTTTCTGAATAAATGGATTTGTAGCAAAAAAGATTATATATATAATCCTTTTTTAAATTATGTTTTGGATTGAAAAACGAGTTAGCCTTAAAAAATTTTTGTTTTTTGTAACTATCAAAAAATTTTTTTTCATATGAATCCACTTTGGTTAAACTTGGATTTAGAACTAGAGAGTCTTGGTTTATTTTCTTTTTCCATTTTTTGGTTACTAATCTAGCCCATGCAATCTGAGGTAAATTATATTGAGACTGACTTCGTAACCAGTTTTTCCATTGATTTACTTCGGAATTTAAAAGGGTTTTATCTTTCGATTCATAATGAAAGATTCCTTGTTCTTGAAAAAAATCCTTTATTTGATTCTTAACAAAAAAGGATGTGATGTATATGTTATATTCAAAAAAAGCCTTTAATTTAGAAAAGTTACTAACTTGAATTTGTGATAATTTGTAAAATACATATGCTTGTGATAAAGAGCATAAGTCATAACTAAAATTTTTTTTTTTGAAATTGAATATGAAATTTTTTATAGTCGAAATAAAATAAATGGTATTTTTTTTTTTTTCTTTATTTTCGTCATTCTTGTAAATATATCTATCAAGAATTTTTTTTGTTGATTCAAAAAAAAGTTGTGTAGTAATTCTTGGAATATTAATGATACCTAGAAAAAGAGTTATAGACAGTTGTTCAACGCAAAATTTTATAAAAAAAACGGATTTACGAATTAATCGAGTATTTTTTCTTTTGAATGTCTGCCAACTTTTTGTCGATGACTCAAATTTTTTAGAATCATAACACGTTTTGTTACAACTATTAGTTAGTTTTTCTTTTTCTTTTGAAATTTCTTCTGTTTGATTTCTGATTGTCTTTATTCTATCACTCACATTTT